TTTTAGGGAAGTATAGATCCTGGGGGGCAGTTCTGATTGGTCAATAAAAATATATTTTAATGCTATTTCTTTTTTGTTTTTCTTTAGGTTAGCCAATCTCTCATGAAAAGTAAAAAAGGGTAAAGTAACCTTGTGTTGATTGTCCTCTAAACGTAAGTTTTCTTCTTCCGCATGGAGAAAGGGAATAAATAAATCAATCAAATTTCGAGAAGCTTCATGCAGTGCTTCTTTAGGAGTTAAACTTCCATTTGTCCATATTTCGAGAAAAAGTATCTCTTGTTTTTCATTCCCAGTCCCATAAGAATGAATACTATAATTCACATTTCGAACAGGCATGAATACAGCATCTATGGGATAACTTCCGTCTTGAAAGTTATTTGCCGTTTTTAGACGATATCCGCGATGCCTTTCAATTTGTAATCTAATACACAAGTCAATTGGTTCAGTCAGGCTAGCGATATGCTGTGTATTATCAACGATTTCCACAGAAGGTGGTGAGATGATATCTTGAGCAGTTACATATCCGGGACCACTGACACAAATAGATGCGTTGCGAATTCCATACAGACTACTTCTCAATACAACTTCTTTCAAATTCATTAAAATTTCATGTACTGATTCTTGAATACCTCCTATGGTAGAATATTCATGTGGTATTTTCTGAGATTTTGCACGTGTGATACATGTTCCTTCTATTTCTCCAAGCAAAGCTCTGCGCATCGCAATGCCTATTGTGTCGGCTTGACCTTTCATAAGTGGCGACAAAATAAAGCGTCCATAATAAAGATGCTTACTGTCTGCTCTTGATTCAACACACTTCCACTCTAGTGTCCGAGTAGATACTCTTACTTTCTCTCGAACCATAGTAATATTATTTGATGAGATCATTGAATCATTTATTTCTCTTGAAATCACTTCAATCTTTATTTTTACACACGTCTTTTTTTAGGAGGTCTACAGCCATTATGGGGCATAGGGGTTACATCTCGTACGAAACTTAATAGTATACCACTTCTGCGAATAGCCCGTAATGCTGCATCTCTTCCGAGACCTGGACCTTTTATCATTACTTCTGCTCGTTGCATACCTTGATCCACTACTGTACGAATAGCGTTTCCTGCTGCTGTTTGAGCAGCAAATGGTGTCCCTCTTCTTGTACCCTTGAATCCACAAGTACCGGCCGAGGACCAAGAAACAACCCGCCCCCGTACATCTGTAACAGTCACAATGGTATTGTTGAAACTTGCTTGAACATGAATAACTCCCTTTGGTAGTCTACGTGTATTTTTACGTGAACCAATACGTCCAGTCCTACGTGAACCAATTCTTGGTATAGGTTTTGCCATATTTTATCATCTCATAAATATGAGTCAGAGATATATGGATATATCCATTTCATGTTAAAACAGATCCTTTATTTTTATTTGTACATTTGGGGTCCTTTAGGGAGTTCCTTTTAGAAAAATTATCCTTGTCTTTGTTTATGTCTTGGGTTGGAACAGATTACGATAATTCGTCCCCGCCTACGGATCAGTCGACATTTTTCACAAATTTTACGAACAGAGGCCCTAATTTTCATATTTTGCATTCCTTAACTTAAACTTAATTCCTAATCTACTTCGTGGAAGAAAATAAGTTTCTTGAAATTTAATTTAAAATCTCGAATTGTATCTCCCAAAAAGTAATCTTAAATCACCTAATCGTTCGAGTTCGAATCTTTGTTGCGGAGTCTATAAATTATACGCCCTCGGGTTGAATCATAACGACTTACCTCAATTTTGACTCTATCTCCTGGTAGTATCCGTATAAAACTACGTCGGATCCTTCCTGAAACATAACCTAGAATCAGATCTTCATTATCTAAACGAATCCGGAACATACCGTTGGGAAGTGATTCAGTAATTAAACCTTCATGAACCCATTTTTGTTCTTTCATTCCAGGTAAAACCCCCTTGAAGTATCAACTAATGGAGGAGGAGTGATATTAGATAACTCTTTCTCTTTTTTTTTTTTTTCACAAATAGTCAATTCTAATTTTGATAGTAGAAGGATTACCATATATAACACAAAATTTCTCCGCCGATTTCTTCTAATCGAGCCTCTCGGTCTGTCATTATACCTCGAGAAGTAGAAATAATTACAATCCCTATACCACCTAAAATTCTAGGAATTCTTTGATAGTTAGAATAGATTCGTAGACCAGGTCGACTTATCCGTTTTAAATTTAAAATAGTTTGAGATGGCCCCTTCCTATTTCTTCTATGTTGTAGGGTTAAAACCAAAAAATCTTTGTTGTTTTCCCGATGTTTTCTCACGTTTTCTATAAAACCTTCTCTTAAAAGTATTTTTACAATGCTTTCAGTGATGCTAGTAGATGATATTCGAACCGTTACTTTTCTATGCATGTCAGCATTTCGTATAGAGGTTATTATGTCAGCAATAGTGTCCCTACCCATAATGAACTAAAATTTTTGGTTCCTCAAAATTTTGATATAATAAACATGATATTTTTTGTTATGAAGTAACATTATTAAAGGTATATACGTGAGACACAATCTATTAATCATTCAAAATACTCTACTATAACTTATAACTCTATATGATGATGATGGTCTTATCTTATAATACTTCAGGGGCTAATGACACTATTTTAGTAAAATTTAACTTTCTTAATTCTCGGGCGATCGCACCAAAAACGCGAGTTCCTTTTGGATTTCCTTCTTGATCAATGACAACTGCAGCATTGTCATCATATCGTATTATCATACCATTATCGCGTTTGAGTTCTTTACAAGTACGTACAATTACAGCTCTGATCACTTCTGATCTTTTTAAGGGCATATTTGGTACTGCTTCTTTGATCACAGCAACAATAACATCACCAATATGAGCATATCGGCGATTACTAGCTCCTAGTATTCGAATACACATCAATTCTCGGGCCCCGCTGTTATCTGCTACATTCAAATAGGTCTGGGGTTGAATCATATCATTTTTTTTTATCTGTTCTTTCAATGCAAAACAAAAGGGGCTAAGAAAAAAAAGAAATATTCTTTGTCAAAAAAAAAAAAAAGAAACCTGCAATTGCTTTTTTATTCCAGGACCTGTTTCTTGTGGTTATACGTTTCTATCACGAAATAATGAATTGAGTTCGTATAGGCATTTTGGATGCCGCTATTGAAATAGCCTTTCTAGCTATATTTTCTGCTACGCCACCCATTTCATAAAGTATTCTACCTGGTTTAACAACAGCTACCCAATATTCGGGAGATCCTTTACCCGACCCCATACGTGTTTCCGCAGGTCTTACTGTAACGGGTTTGTCTGGAAATATACGTACCCATATTTTTCCACCACGGCGGGCATTTCGTGTCATTGCTCGTCGCCCTGCTTCTATTTGTCTAGATGTGATCCAAGCGGGTTCAAGTGCCTGAAGAGCATATCGACCGAAACAAATAGAATTACCTCGATACGATATTCCCCTCATTCTTCCTCTATGTTGTTTACGGAATCTGGTTCTTTTGGGGTTATAGTTGATGGTTGTTTCGCAATTCCATCTCTACTACAGAACTGGACATGAGAGTTTCTTCTCATCCAGCTCCTCGCGAATCAAAACAATTGAAAAAAAAAGCCGCGGGCGAATATTTACTCTTTTATCTTTTAATAGCTAGTTCAGTTGTAGGGTTAGCCCACGATCGCTCAGACTAAATGAAATTATTCTCTGGTTCGTTCCGCCATCCCACCTGATGAATCATTAGGATTCGTTTTCAATAAAATCTTCAGCATTCACAGGTTCCGTCGTTCCCATCGCTTCTCGATTAATGCTTAGGTCTGAATTCTACAATGGAGCCTCTCATTTAATTTGTTCTTGAACCAATCGTCTCAGTCTTTATTGGCCCGAGGCTCTTGATTTTTTTGTTCTTTTGTTCTGTGAACATATTAATCTCCTTCGGTATTGAGAGTATTGATGCTTTATTACATTGTATTTTATGAGATGGTTTAGAGACCTTACATATTTTTATATTGGAATTATATCATTACTATATATTTTTTTCTTTCTCTCACCTTTCCAGTTATTCACATCCTTTTTATATTTCGTTTCACAACCCATAATATAACCCGATTGGTTTTTTTATACAAAACCATATTTCAGTTGCTACAATGATATGACTAATATATCATATCTTGACTGGTTTTTGGATCCAGATAATGTGAAGCGATGGGTTGGTTATTTCTTCTCTAGTTAATGGTCAGTCTATTTTTTTTTAATCCTAACCCTAAAAAACCAACGAGTCACACACTAAGCATAGCAATTAAATTTTTAAGAAAATTAAATGGTCAATAGAATTTTTATTCAACCCTATAGAATTGCTCATTTTTTTGATTGAACATAATTAAATAATGAAAGGGTTTTTATTTTTTTTTCATTACTCGCATCATTAAAAGCAAGTAAGGGTTTATGATTATTACTCGCCGGCAAATATCCAAATTTTGATGCCTAATACCCCATATATAGTTCGAACTTTATAGGAACAATAATCTATTTTTGCTCGAATCGTTTGTAGGGGAACCCTCCCTTCTCTGATCCATTCCACACGTGCAATTTCTTTTCCGTCGATACGTCCTGCAATTTGTACTTGAATTCCTTTTGTATCTGCCTGTTCAGTTAATTCAATAGCTTTTTTCATTGCCTTACGAAATGAAACTCTATTTTTTAATTGTCCGGCTATAAATTCTGCAAGAATATTAGGGTGTCCATAAGGTTTTGTAATTCTTGTAATAGCAATATTGAGTTTTCGGTTCACATAATTAAATTCTTTGTTTACATTCATCTGTAAATCTTCGATTCTTCGGGGTCTACCTTCTATTAATAATTTTGGGAATCCCATATAAATTATGACCTGAATCAGATCGATTCTTTTTTTTATTTCTATTCGTGCAATTCCCTCGACACCAGAGGTTATTTTCGTATTTTTTTGTACATAATTGTTGATACAATC